TTTGGAATTGAGAGAATACCCCAAATGAATTTGACTTTAGTCCTTTTGTTTCCGAAGTAACTCGCATCAACTAGCACTAGTTTGATGTGACCCTTTAGGAGTAATTCATTAAATTCGTTAGATCTAAACTAATAACATACCCTTCGTATGATCTCACTAAAGATAACCAAATAGATAGACCAACTTTACAGTTCAGCTATCCGTCGATTCGGGTCTATTTGAAAATAGCTAGAATCCATTGACCCCTATAGCATTTTATGGAGACATAAGAGTTTTTCGGCGGAAGCCGCTTATACTATACCATATTTTGCTAAATGGATATCTGTGTTATGATACAAACGTCAGTTTTGAAAAAAAAAAATAGATGAGATTTTGTGCCATCGGCTCTAAACAATCTTGTTTTTTTGAACATGAAGAAATAAAGAAGCCATTGCGATTGCCGGAAATACTAGGCCTACTAAAGGCACCAAAACAGAGGGAAAGTTAAGAGTTGTCATAGAATGGGTACCTCGATTTACTATTTGTACCTGTTATTATTATTTATATTTTATATTTATTATTTATAATATAAAGATATCTTATTATATATAAAGATATCTTATTATAATTTGATAATTCTAAATTGGAATTATTATTATTACTTAATATGTATTAAGTATAAATCTAAGTATCTATCTAAGTGAGTATATAATGTAGTTTTTCATCTTTCTACATGAAAGATTTGAAAGGATATGGATGAGATATTATTTTCTTCATTTTTTGCTCTTGTCTTCGAATTTCATTTACTAAACAAAAAGTTTCTTAAAAATTAATTAGATTCTATTTATAATTAGATTCTATTTATATTCAATATTATTTATATTCAATATTGAATATATTGAAGGGTTTGTTAGAATCCCATCCAGCAGGGATTCTTAGTTAAAATAGGATTATCGTAAGATATAGAAAAATAAAAAATTCTATATTTTATAGATTTTCATTATATATGACGAGAAGAGTAGATTTTTTTTATTTGCCTAATTTCACGAAAATAAGAATTTCATTTCTTGATCAATAATCAGGAATATAGAAAAAGGGGCGGATTTTCTGTGACTTTTGATTCTTTATATAATTAGATCTTATGTCAACAAAGAAAACCCCATTCGTCTAATTTTGACTTGGATTCCGATAAACTAATTACTTGTTTGCTCAAAATAATTGAACTTAATGTTCTAATTTTGATTCAAAGGAAAGAAAGTGTGGAGTTGAAATAACTCACTCAGAACGCTTTTTAAAGGATTACGTGGTACGATTAGATCGAATAAGCCCTTCTGGAATAAATACTCAGCCGCTTGTGAACCCTCGGGTACTGTTTTATTCAATGTTTGTTCAATTACTCTTTTACCCGCAAAGGCAATGTAGGCATTGGGTTCGGCAATAATGATATCCCCCAACATACCAAAACTAGCTGTCACCCCACCGGTAGTAGGAGATGTAAGAATTGGTACATAGAATAATTTTTTATTTGATTGATAATCATATAAAGCAGAAGATATTTTAGCCATTTGCATCAAGCTCAAACTTCCTTCTTGCATGCGTGCCCCTCCGGAAGCACACACTATAATAAGAGGTAGAACTTCTTTAGTAGCGTATTCAATCAAACGGGTAATTTTCTCCCCGACTACGGATCCCATACTACCCCCCATAAACTGAAAATCCATAACCCCAATTGCTACGGTAATACCGTTTAGTTGCCCTCTGCCTGTTTGAACAGCCTCGGTTAATCCTGTCTTTCTTTGATAAGAATCGATACGATTTTTATAAGGCTCCTCCTCCGAATGAAATTCAATGGGATCCAGAGAGACCATGTCTTCATCCATAGGCTCCCAAGTGCCCGGATCGATCAAAAGTTCGATTCTATCTGAACTACTCATTTTCAAATGATATCCACATTGTTCACAAAGATGCATTTTTGATTTAAAAAATTTCTTATAATTTAATCCATAACAATTTTCGCATTGAACCCACAAATGCCGGTATTGTTGAGTTACACCCAGATTAGTAGAACTTTCTGGTATAGTTTGATCACTCGTTCTGGTATCCTCGTTTTGACTACTATTTCCACTTTTACCACAAATGGAACTAAAAATGTAATTGTTACTGGAATTGTCACTACCACTTACAATGTAACTATCAATACAGATTTGGGACTGAAGATAACTGTCAATGCAACTATTAATGTGATTATTCCAAGTATACTGAGTATCATCCATGTAACGATCGTGGTCGGGATTCTTACTCTTAGATCCATTATTCAGATAACTAGAATTCCGATAAAAAGAACTTTCTAGTTCACTCCAAAAAGGATGATCATTGGCAATCTCAAAAATATGATTTTCAATATCAAAATATATAGAATAACTGTCCCCATTACTATCTTTCACTAAAAAAGTATCATCAGAGAAAAAATTCCAAATGTCCTTGACGCCAAAAAAAAGATCAACATTACTGTAATTGTCAT